CAAATCATTCAAAAAAGCGTTCTTGACATAGAAATATACAAGATATATGGAAATAAATTGCGTCCAATAGGATTTGAACCTATACCAAAGGTTTAGAAGACCTCTGTCCTATCCATTAGACAATGGACGCTTTTCATTTCCATATTTTTTTTTCCCTTTCTTTTTCGGAAAAAAGAAATATGTGAAAAACTTATGGGAATTGTGTATTCACTTCAATACTGCATTGCATTACTTATATTGTTTTCTAATTTTTTTAAATTTTTTAAATTTGATTCATATTTTTTTTTTTTTTTTTTTTATTTTATTTTAAATATATTTTTTAAAATAGCGAGATTACTAGAAATATTGACTAGAGTTAAGAGATAAAGTAAGTACAAGCGGGTAGCGGGAATCGAACCCGCATCGTTAGCTTGGAAGGCTAGGGGTTATAGTCGACGTTGATTCATCATTCTTAACGTCTCTAATTCAAAACCGAACATGAAACTTTGGTTGCATTCGGCTCCTTTATGGAAGATGAATCCATTTCGAAATGTAAGATTAAGATATGAACGACATTAAAAAAATTCGACCCATAACATCTATGTCAGCTTTTCTGTCTGAATGTATTCAAAATAACCGACCCGCTTTCTAGACGATCCTTATAGAAAAGGAGTGGTTTCTAAGACTCTTTCTAATTACTTCGTTCTCTATTTCTATTTAATGGAATCCTTAGGCAAAGCTTTTTGTTTCCATCGAGCTAAAAGATTTGTCGATGTCTTTAGTAAACCAAAGACATTGTTTAATAGCTATTTTGCTTCACTTTTCCCTATACAATACAAAAAAAATTGAAGATTTAGTTACGATTAGAAAGCTATTTTCGATTTTTATCCATGGATTCCTTTCTCATATTCATTCAATTGGAAGTATGGATCCACTAAAAAACATTATGTTTCGTAATTTCATAATCTAATTTTTCAATTTATAATTGACTCTTGGATACAAATCACGAGAATATATATTCTTCCTCGGTTTTTTCATTCAGAGGTAAAGGAGTAAATCCTTTTTACGAGATAAAGTTTTTGATGGGGAATGGGATCTTAATCACCCCAGGGGACCCCTCAACCATTCAGGGATTAATAGAACGAATCACACTTTTACCACTAAACTATACCCGCTACAATACGATTATTATGTATAAATATAATTTTTGTCGAACAAGAAATTTATTCGTAAGCACAAGATAGGATCAAAAAAGAATCATGAAAATTAGAGCATAAACGAGAGAACGGAATTAGATTAGGATCCATTTAAATACTAAGTCTTTTGCTGAGAGGTTTTTGTCGGATATGGCTTGACAAAACTATTTAAGTCGTAACATAAAAATGCAGTGAACAAGAATTCACAGTTCCCCTGTTTTGGTATCTTACTTTAATTGATATTTTTTTTAATTAAAAAGTACTATAAATAAAAAAAAAGCCAAGAAATTAAGATAGCAAATGACATTTGGGTTATATATCAAAGGAATCGAAATAGCTCCTCCTATCATTGTTTCAATATCAAAAATCTGTTTTTCTCTTTGCAAATTAACGAAATTTTTGGAATTTGATTCATTGGAATAAAAGAGGCCAGGCCCAGCTAGGTACTGGCCCGGCCAAGTCGGGGAAAGAAAAGGTTGCTTTGGCCAAAATAAAAAAGTACTTTTTTATTTATTTATTATTATTTATTTTAATATATATAAGATAAACTAAAGAAAAGTATTTTTTCACGACCTATTTTTACTTATGTAATATAGTCATTGCCCTTTTCTTTGTCAGTTGGGGAGAGATGGCTGAGTGGACTAAAGCGTCGGATTGCTAATCCGTTGTACGAGTTTTTCGTACCGAGGGTTCGAATCCCTCTCTTTCCGTTTTGATTGATAACTTTGTATTTCCTTTTTTTAAGTTATTTTAATAGTTAAAAATGTGAAAGAGCTAAAATCCTACTAAAGAAGATTTAAAAATCGAGCAAGAAAAACAAATAAAATCTTATTTCTTTTTTATTCTTCACGGCCAGGATTACGTCCCGTATCATTAGATAGGAATCCGAAGATGAATAAAGAGACAAAGAATATCACTACCGTGTAAACAAATAGTTTTAGAGTAAGCATTACATAATCTCCAAAATTCTTTTTTAGGAAAAAAGAGAGTAGATCCTCTATGCGTATATTTCTAGTTTATACTGCGTACCCGACTATATTAATATATTAAATAATATATTAAAATAGAATAGGGTATTTTAATATAGTTTATATATTTCTTTTTTTAAATAGCCACCAAATAAACTAAAGTTTTTTTTGAGACTATAAAAAGAAAATAATTAAAAAAAAAACATTTTAAATAACTTTAATAACAAGGGGATTTTAAAATTACGAAAAATTTTCTTTTATATCCACAATTAGACACTTTGGAAGACCTCTTAGAGTCTTCCAATGAAAAAAGGTCAGAATAATGAAGTCAAATGTGGTGTTCCGAACTTATCACAGCTATACCAGAATTTCGCTATTTGAATCGAGGGTTTATACTGTAAGATTTATCTGATCTTATCGATTGGTAGACTTTTTTTCCAATAAACCAGAAATTTGTCTAGGGCGGTATTAAATACTATTTAATTAAAAAATATTAATTCAAAAATAGTATTTAATTCAAAATATCATCGAAAACTTACAGCAGCTTGCCAAACAAAAGCTAAGAGAAAAAAAAGAAGAGGTATTACTGGCATAACATCTACAACTGGATTTAAAAAAGCGTAGGCTTCGGGCAATTTGGCGGCGAAAAAACTACTTGAATAAAGGGTAGAATTAAGACAGATACAGATTAAACTTAATATATTAAGCATAACAAACATTTTGTTCTTCAGGGTAATTATATTTATTTTGATTGAGTTATTCAGAAGTTGCATTATTTATACCAGGGTAAAGGAATAAAAATCAAATAGATAGACCCAAAAACCTTCTTCAATTCTAAAATAAAAAATGAATCGAATAAATCATACTTACATATAATATCTTAATTGAATTAGATATAATTATCAATAAATTCATTTGTTTAATTCTATATTTCGATATTTACCCATAGAAAAATTCTCTCAATAATCTAATTTATTAGATATTTATTTGATAGATGATATTTCCACTCAAGTTGACGAACAACCAGTACCAATCTTAGTGTTTATTAGTGTCAAATAGAAATTCTAAATGGGGCGTGGCCAAGCGGTAAGGCAACGGGTTTTGGTCCCGGTATTCGGAGGTTCGAATCCTTCCGTCCCAGAGCATATCTGTATACACACCCACCATAGTCTAATATTATTAGAGACTTACTCCAGCATAATTCTAATTATCATATAATTAATATATATGGCATATAATTAATTATTTATATATAATTATTATATAAATAATAATAGGGGAAAAATAAATATGATGCATTTCAATTTATTAAACGATCTTCTCTTGATGTTGAAGAATCTTCCGTTGATCTTTAACAGTATAAGATTTACAAAAACTACAATTCTAATTTTATTAATTTTAGTAATAATAGTGTTATTATTAATTAAATTATTATTAATTAAATTATTAATTAATAAATATATAATTCATTTTATTAATATAAATATATTATTTATATATATATATATATATTTTCTAACAGTTTCTATAGTTTATTTTCACTTTTAACTATAGAAGATTAACTATAGAAGATTCTATTAGAATATATATAAATATAGCTATCTGGGGTTAACTTTTCTTTTTTCTGCCACTTCTTCATAAACTATATTTAATATATAAGGAAACGTAAAATATAGATTACTGGGTACCGACCAAACCAATGACTATTCATTGATTCCATAATGGAATTAATTGCATACTGGTTCCAAATTAAAGGAATGTTATGGTAAAACTTCGTTTAAAACGATGTGGTAGAAAGCAACGTGCGACTTGAAGGACACGATCCACTGTGGATTCTTACACCCACCATTTTTTTATTATATAGCACTGAAAATGCTTTTGGCTCGACATCATTTGTTCTGTTCCACTAGAACTCTTATTTTGTTTTTTTGTGGGGGGGGGGGTAGTGGGGGGTTGATGTAAACTGTATCGTACAAGATGGAGTTCGAGCAGAACGTATTGATTCGTTTATTGGAGGCAAGAATCTAGGGTTAATATCAATTAATAAATTGGGACAACTTTGTTAAGTATATTTTCAATATGGAAATCGAAAGGATCCAATTTAAGCAAGTCTTAAATTCAAATTTGTTGGAATTTGTAAAAACTTTTCGATCAAATCAAAAGTGTATTACACAGGAATCCACCATTAATATGGTTCGGTGATACAGGGAAATTACAAAAAAAAAGGTATGTTGCTGCCATTTTGATTGAAACGATTAAAGATCACTGAAGTAATGTCTAAACCCAATGATTCAAGGCAAAGAAAGATAAAGGATCTTAGAACAAGGAAATACCGTTTTCAATTGTCTCAACAACAAGAACTAGATTAAAATGAAGAATAAAAATGGATTCGAAAGGCAACAGGCAAAAAGAAAGGGGATTAGAGACCACTCAATAAAGGAAATTGTTTCTTATCCAACTTGAGTTATGAGAGCAAATACAAATAATTTTGTGGGTAGGGAAAGAATAATAAACAACAAGTAGTTAAATAATATGATAAAGAAAGAGAATTCTTGATCTAATTACTTTGAAGATATATTTAACATTAGAATTCTATACATAAATAGAACTTGCATTTTCTTGAGCCGTACGAGGTGAAAATTTCTTATACGTTTCTCGGGGGGGCTTATCTACATCTATCCCAATGAGCCATTTATCAAATCGTTGCAATTGATGTTCGCTCCCGAAGAGAAGGAAGAGCTCTTTGTAAAGTGGGTTTTTATGATCCGATAAAGAATCAAACCTATTTAAATGTTCCTGTTATTCTATATTTCCTTGAAAAAGGCGCTCAGCCTACAGGAACTGTTCATGATATTTCAAAGAAGGCAGGTGTTTTTATGAATCTTCGCCCTAATCACCAATCAAAAATCAATTAATGAAATAGAGATATATAAATTTTAAATATATAGAACTGAAAGAAGGTGCGGATAATTTTTATAGAGTTTTGTCTAATCTTTTCTTTGACATTTTGTCTCCAGGAGAGAGTTATATAATATTTAACTTATTATTGCTCTTCCATAATGTCATCTTTTATAACGAGAAAAGTCTATTGTCATGTCAACCGGCGTTTTTCAGTAGAATTCTATGAACAAATAAGATAAAGGCTTAATCTTTTCTTTTTTACTTAGATTGATTGATATTAATTGAATAAACCTGGAGTTTTTCTATTTCATTTTTTGAATTTATTTATCCGTCTACATCCTTTATGTCTCTAGGTCGGTTCTATATGTAGTGCCAACCCAACATAAACCCTTAGTTTTTTATTTTAATAAATTGACAAATTGAAATTCAATTTGTCAATTTATTTTTATTGTATTCTTTTCTCAACATTCCCATTTCTATTGACAACAGTGTATCAAATAAATAGAATTTCATAATATAGATAAATGAATCTATTTATCTCTGCTCGTCGGTTCATCTTTATTATGTTCAAAATATATTAGATATTTTTCTATTTTTTTTTTTGTTTTGCCCTTTTAAACTGTTTTGATTGCGCCGTACAATTTAATCTCTTTATTTATTGGGATTCCGATTGTATCTATACATTCGAATTTTTTGAGTTCGGGTTGCTAACTCAACGGTAGAGTACTCGGCTTTTAAGTGCGGCTAGCATCTTTTACACATTTGTATGAAGCAAGGGATTCGTCTATATCATCGGTAGAGTTTGTAAGACCGCGACTGATCCTGAAAGGAATGACTGGAAAAAGCAGCATGTCGTATTAATAGAGAATTATAAGAATATTTCATTCTTACTGTTATGGGCTGTTATGGGAATCGGGCCAAACCTTGTTTAAATGAATTTTTTATTTGGAAGAAAATAAATTGAACAAGAAAAGAAATCAAAACTCAATTGAAAGTTAGGTCGAAGAAATAAATGGATAGACCCTAACTATAGGTTCCAATTATAGGAAAAGAAAAAAGTAACGAGCTCCTGTTCTTAATTTTTGAATGATTACCCGATCTAATTAGACGTTAAAACTATATTAGTGCTTGACGCGGGGAAAGGTTTTTACCATGAGCATATTATCGATTTGTTTTGAATCCTAACTATTTTCTATCTCCATTATAGAGTAGAAATAAATGTGTATGAAGGAGGCAGTATATTGATAAAGAGATTTTTTTGAATCAAAAGAGCGATTGGATTGCAAAAATAAAGGATTTCTAACCATCTTGTTAGCCGAGAATGAACATAAACCAATTGGTCAAAAAAAGAGAGAATAAAGAGAGACTAGAGGGTCCTTTTTAAGTCGTACCTTTTTACGAGGTATCCTCCTTTTTCTTTTTTTTATGATTAATATAATAAATACCTTGTTGTAACTCTATCGTACTATGTATCATTTGATAACCCAATATATCCCATCCTATTTTCGGTTCAAATCGAATTTCAAATGGCGGAATCTCACGGATGTTTAGAGCTAGATAGAGCCGGGAAATCTGAACTCCTATACCCCCTTATCCTTCGGGAGTATATGTATGCGTTTGTTCGTGATCATGGTTTAAATAGAGTGAATTTATTAGAAAATGCGGTTTATGACAATCAATATAGTTTACTGATTGTAAAACGTTTAATTTTTCGAATGTATCAAAGGAATCATTTGATTATTTCTGATAATCATTCTAACCAAAATAAAGTTTTTGGGTTCAATGAAAATTTGTATTCTCAAATGATATCAGAAGGATTTGCAGTCGTGGTGGAAATACCCTTTGCCCTACGATTAGTATCTTCCTTAACGGGCAGAGCACTTGTAAAGTATTATAATTTAGTATCAATTCATTCAATATTTCCTTTTTTAGAGGACAAATTAACACATTTAAATTATGTATCAGATGTACTAATACCCTTTCCGATTCATCTGGAAACCTTAGTTCAAGCCCTTCGCTGTTGGGTAAAAGATGCTTCTTCTTTGCATTTATTAGGGGTTTTTCTTCACGACTATTATAATAGTAATAGTTTTATTAGTACAAAAGACTTTCCAAATAAATCGATTACTCTTTTTTCAAAAAGTAATCCAAGATTTTTCTTGTTCCTGTATAATTCTCATGTTTGTGAATACGAATCTGTCTTACTTTTTCTCCGCAATGAATCTTCTCATTTACGATTAACATCTTTTGGTGTCTTTTTTGAACGAAAATTTTTCTATGCAAAAATAAAGCATCATGTAGAAGAAGTCTTTGCTAATGATTTTCCGACCGGCTTATGGCTCCGTCAGGATCTTTTCATGCATTATGTTAGACATCAAGGAAAATCAATTCTGGCTTTAACGGATACACCTCTTTTGATGAATAAATGGAAATATTACTTTGTACATTTATGGCAA